GGCAAAAATTTGCACCCTCTCCTTATACTTATGTATATAGAAAAAATTGTCTCTATATAGAGTCTTGCATCCTTCTATAATTTACCGATAATTGTCATTATTACTAATAAACCCTGTTGGATCATTCATATAGTTTATGTAGAAAGCTAAAAAAACGAAGCCCATTTAGTTAGTTCTATCCTCTTTGCACTTATTCGATACTCAATTATTATATATATATATTCACTTATATTAGAGTCTAATTTATTCCAAATAGAATTATTTTATTCTAAAATACCTTATATAACAATTATAACAATATATAAAAGGTACAAATCTTAAATCGAGGTATCCAGTCTATGACAACTCTCAACAACTTACCCTCTATTTTTGTGCCCTTAGTGGGCCTAGTTTTTCCGGCAATGGCAATGGCTTCTTTATTTCTTCATATTCAAAAAAACAAGATTTTTTAGATCCGACGGGATGAAATCTCATTTTTTTTCAAGACTTAGATTTAGATCATACCACAGATATCTATTTAGTATAATATGATCTAAGGTGTGGCTTCCTCCGAAGACTCCTAAAGATTCACATTAGAATAAGGCTAGTTGATGAGAGTTCCTTCGGAAACAAAAAAAAGAGTAAAGTCAAATTTATTTTGTTTATTCTTTCACTTCCAATAAAATACAACTGGATCTAGTATGAGTTGGCGATCAGAACAGATATGGATAGAACTTATAACAGGGTCTCGAAAAATAAGTAATTTCGCTTGGGCCTGTATCCTTTTTTTAGGTTCAGTAGGATTTTTATTGGTTGGAACTTCCAGTTATCTTGGTAGGAATTTGATAGCTTTATTTCCATATCAGCAAATCTCTTTTTTTCCACAAGGGATCGTGATGTCTTTCTATGGTATCGCAGGTCTCTTTATTAGTTCCTATTTGTGGTGCACAATTGCGTGGAATGTGGGTAGTGGTTATGATCGATTCGATAGAAAGGGGGGAATAGTGTGTATTTTTCGTTGGGGATTTCCTGGAAAGAATCGTCGCATTTTCCTCCGATTCCTTATGAAAGATATTCAGTCCATAAAAATAGAAGTTAAAGAGGGTATTTCTGCCCGCCGTGTTCTTTATATGGAAATCCGCGGCCAGGGGGACATTCCCTTGACTCGTACTGATGAGAATTTGACTCCACGCGAAATTGAACAAAAAGCTGCGGAATTGGCCTATTTCTTGCGCGTACCAATTGAAATCTTTTGAAAAATAAACTAACTAAATGTTTTCTCATCAAAAGGAAAAAGCTTTTGAATCCTCTTTTTTTATAATATAAGAGGACTCATTGTAGCCAAACCGGATCAGAGATATATTATATAGAACAGCCATAAAACAAAACTGCTTTGTCCGCAAAAAAGTTTTATGCGTAATATGGAACTCCGCGCAACTTAATTCAGTACCAAAAAAAGTAAAAATTAACGGAATTCCGTCTTGTTTTGCCATTTTTTTTTGATGATGACACTTTTTTCATAATTTTTTTCAACTGGTCTTGGGCTCAGGGGGTTTATTTCGTCTTGAAATGGGATTGGCTAATTTTAATTCGCTCGTTCGGGTATCCATCGTAAGGGGGAAAGGATTTCAAAGTTAACTAATTAAGATATCTGAAAAAAAAAAATGAGTATTTCCTTATTCAAATTCGAAACAGTCTTATTCTATTTATGTATTCTTTGTAGGATCAGAGGCTAAACCCTGAATCACAAAAAAGGGGGGATTCATATCTTGTAATAGAACTCACGCTTGATCGAAAGAGTAGATCACATAGAATCGATGAATAGGGTGGGTTCATTAATAATTCAAAGATGAAAAAAATGTCAAAAAAGAAAGAATTGACTCCCCTTATATATCTTGCATCTATAGTATTTTTACCCTGGTTGATCTCTCTTTTATTTCAAAAAAGTATGGAATCTTGGATTACAAATTGGTGGAATACTAGGAAATATGCAATTTTTTTGAATCATATTCAAGAAAAGAGTATTCTAGAAAAATTCATAGAATTAAAAGAACTTTTCTTGTTGGAAGAAATGATAAAGGAATTTTCGGAGACACATCCTCAAAAATGGAGTATAGGGATACAAAAAGAAACAATCCAATTGATCAAGATGCATAATGAGAATCGTATTCATACGATTTTACACTTCTCGACAAATCTAACCTATTTTGTTATTCTAAGTGGTTATTCTCTTCTGGGTAATAAAGAACTTATTCTTTTTAACTCTTGGGTTCAGGAATTCTTATATAACTTAAGTGACACACTCAAAGCTTTTTCTATTCTTTTATTAACCGATTTATGTATCGGATTCCATTCACCCCACGGTTGGGAACTTCTGCTTAGCTTTGTGTACAAAGATTTTGGGTTTGCTTATAATGATCAAATTATATCTGGTCTTGTTTCCACTTTTCCAGTCATTATAGATACAATTTTCAAATATTGGATTTTCCGGTATTTAAATCGTATATCTCCGTCACTTGTA